ACAATCTGATTTTCGGCGAGGTCTAATCAAAGGTTCTATGCGGGCTCAAAGACGTAAAATAGTTATTTGGGAATTGTTTCAAGCAAACGCAAATTCCCCTCTTTTTTTGGACAGAATAGAAAAATCCCCTCTTTTTTCTTTTGATATCTCCGGGCTGATTAAAGTAATTTTTAGAAATTGGGTGGGGAAAGGGAAAGCATTCAAAATTGTAGAGTATACAGAAGAGGAAAGAAAAAGAGAAGAAGAAAAAGAGATGAAGGAAAGAACGGAGAAAGAGCGAATACAGATAGCAGAAGCCTGGGATAGCATTCCAGTTACGCAAGTACTAAGAGGTTGCATGTTACTAACTCAATCTATTTTTAGAAAATATATTGTATTACCTTCATTGCTAATTGCAAAAAATATTGGACGCATGTTCCTATTTCAATTTCCCGAATGGTTTGAGGATTTACAGGAATGGAATAGAGAGATGCATATTAAATGTACCTATAATGGTGTTCCATTATCTGAAACAGAATTTCCGAAAAATTGGTTGACAGACGGTATTCAGATAAAAATCTTATTTCCTTTTCGTCTGAAACCTTGGCACAAATCGAAACTACGATCATCTAAGAAAGGTTTAATGAAAAAGAAAAAAGAAAAAGATGATTTTTGTTTTTTAACAGTTTGGGGAATGGAAACTGAACTTCCTTTTGGTTCGCCCCGAAAACGACCTTCCTTTTTTAAACCTATTTTTAAGGAAATTGAAAAAAAAATTGGAAAATTTAAAAAGAAGTCTTCTCGAGTTCTAATAGTTTTTAAAAGAAAAATAAAATTACTTCAAAAAGTTTTAAAAGAAACAAAAGAATGGGTTATCGAAAGTGTTATTTTTATAAAAAGAATAATAAAAAAACTTTCAAAAATTCTATTATTTCGAGTAAGAGGAGGAGAAGTATATGAATCAAGTGAAATTAAAGAAGAAAAAGATTCCATAATAAGCAATCAGTTAATTCACGAATCGTTTAGTGAAATTGCATCTACGAATTGGACAAATTCTTCATTAAGATTAACAGAAAAAAAAATCAAAGATTTGACTACTAGAACAGGTACAATTCGAAATCAAATAGAAAGAATTAGAAAAGAGCAAAAAAAAGTAACTCCAAGAATAAATAATATTAGTCTTAAAAAAACAAGTTATAATGCCAAAAGATTCGAAAAATGGCAAATATTAAAAAAAAGAAATGCTCAATTAATCTCTAAATTACCTCTTTTTTTTAAAATTTTCATTGAAAGAATCTACACAGATATATTTTTATGTATCATTAATATTCCCAGAATGAATACAGAACTTTTTCTTGAATCAACAAAAAAAATTATTGATAAATCCATTTACAATAATCAAAGAAAACAAGAAAGAATTAATAAAATTAAGAAAAATCTAATTCCGTTTATTTCGACTATAAAAAAATCACTTGATAATATTAGTAATAGTAAAAAAAATTCACCTATTTTTTATGACTTATCCTACGTGTCACAAGCATATGTATTTTTCAAATTATCACAAATCCAAGTTAATAACTCGTATAAATTAAGATCTGTTCTTCAATCTCAAGGAATCCCCCCTTTTTTGAAACCTGAAATAAAGGATTCTTTTGAAACACAAGGAATGGTTGATTCGAAATTAGGGGATAAGAAACTTCCGAGTTATGAAATGAATCAATGGAAAAAGTGGTTAAGAGGATATTATCAATACAATTTATCTCAGAGCAGATGGTATAGATTAATATCAGAAAAATGGCGCAATACAATTCATCAGCGTCGTATAGCTAAAAAGGAAAATTTTAGCAAAAGGCATTCATATGAAAAAGACCAATTAATTGATTTCAAAAAACAAATTGAAGTATATTCATTATCTAATCAAAAAAGAAAAAAGAATTTGCAAAAATACTATAGATATGATCTTTTATCATATAAATTTCTTAATTATGAAAATAAAACGGAATACTTTTTTTATAGATCTCCGTTTCAAGGACATAAGAAGCAAGAGATTTCTTATAACACACATAAAGAAAATATACTGAGGAACATCCCTATCGATAATTATCTAGGAAAGGTCGATATTCTATATATGGAAAAAACGGTCGATAGAAAATATTTTGATTGGAACATTCTCAATTTTGATCTTAAACAAAAAGGCGATATTGAGGCCTGGATCAGCAGTGGGAATCAAAATACTCAAATAATTCCTAAAAAAGATCTTTTTTACCTTATGATTCCAGAAATCAATCCAACAAACTCCGACAAAGTATTTTTTGATTGGATGGGAATGAATGAAAAAATGCTAAAGTGTCGCATAGCGAATTTGGAATCTTGGTTCTTCCCAGAATTTGTGTTACTTTATAATGCATATAAAAGGAAACCTTGGTTTATACCAAGCAAATTACTTCTTTTAAATTTGAATAAAACTGAAAATAGTAGTGAAAATAAAAAAATAAATCAAAAGCAAAAAGGAAGTTTTTTGATACCATCGAATAAAAAGTATCGAAATCAAGGAGAAAAAGAACCCACAAGTCCAAGAAATCTTGGATCCGTTCTCTCACAACAAAAAGATAGTGAAGAAAATTACACAAGATCAGACATGAAAAAGGAGAAAAAGAAAAAACAATACAAAAGCAGCGCGAGAGCAGAACTAGATTTGTTCCTGAAACGTTATTTGCTTTTTCAATTGAGATGGGACGATACTTTGAATCAAAGACTGATCAATAATGTCAAGGTATATTGTCTCCTGCTTAGACTGATAGATCCAACCCAAATTACTATACCCTCGATTCAAAATAGAGAACTGAGTTTGGATATAATGCTGATTGAGAAGAATTTAACTCTTAGCCAATTGATGAAAAAGGGAATATTAATTATAGAACCCATTCGTCTGTTTGGAAAAAACGATGCACAATTTATTATGTATCAAACCATAGGTATTTCATTGGTTCATAAGAGTAAGCACCAAACTAATCAAAAATACCAAGAACAAAGATATCTTTCTAAGAAGAATTTTGATGAAACTATTTCATCACACCAAAGAATAACTGAAAATAGAGACAAAAATCATTTGGATTTGCTTGTTCCTGAAAATATTTTATCGTTTAGACGTCGTAGAAAGTTGAGAATTCTAAGTTGTTTTAATTCAAAGAATAGAAATGGTGAAGATAGAAATCCAGTATTTTGGAATGCAAAGGACGTAAAAGACAGCAGCCAAGTTTCGCATGACAGTAACCATTTTGATAGAGAGAAAAATCAATTAATGAAATTAAAGCTCTTTCTTTGGCCTAATTATCGATTAGAGGATTTAGCTTGTATGAATCGTTATTGGTTTGATACCAATAATGGGAGTCGTTTCAGTATGTTAAGAATACATCTGTATCCACGATTGAAATTTTGAAATTTCGTGGATAATACACTTTTTCTATATATTCTATACCCTATATATAATAGGGTATATCAAAGCAAACAAATACATAGATCACATGTCTTGTCTCACATTTCATTCTAATATCCAATAGGAAATGAATAATGTCTCGATTAGATCTCGAAATGAATCAACAGAACCTTCTTTGTTTTAGGTCTAAATTCTTCGATGCGAAAATGTACCAATCCTTTTCTATCCCTATCTAAATCCAATTAGAAATTGGATTGATTGATTTGAATTCAGAAAATTAGGAGTTCATAAAGAAATTTGGATTAGATTATTGTATATACCACATTCCAATTAATGGCATTATTATTACTGATCAGTAAAATCGATATCTGTAAAAAGGGAAAGGGGATTTTTTTATGGTAACAAATTCATTCATTTCGGTTATTTCTCAAAAAGAAAACGAAGAAAACAGAGGGTCTGTTGAATTTCAAGTATTCAGTTTTACCACTAAGATAAGAAGACTTACTTCACATTTGGAATTGCACAAAAAAGACTCTTCATCCCAGAGAGGTTTGCGGAAAATTTTGGGAAAACGCCAACGACTGCTGGCCTATTTGTCAAAAAAAAATAGAAAACGCTATAAAGAATTAATTAGTGAGTTAGATATTCGAGAGATAAAAACTCGTTAATTTGAAGCGTGATACAATTTGAGCTTAGTCGTTTAAATTTTGATGAACTTCTTTTTACTTTCAGCAATGCATGGAAGAACGACTTGGGAAAAAACTTATGATTGCACCAACTACAAGAAAAGACCTCATGATAGTCAATATGGGCCCTCACCACCCATCAATGCATGGTGTTCTTCGACTGATTGTTACTCTCGATGGTGAAGATGTTATTGATTGTGAACCAATACTGGGTTATTTACATAGAGGGATGGAGAAAATTGCGGAAAATCGAACAATTATACAATATTTGCCTTATGTAACGCGTTGGGATTATTTAGCTACTATGTTCACAGAAGCAATAACCGTAAATGGACCCGAACAGCTAGGCAATATTCAAGTACCTAAAAGGGCTAGCTATATCAGAGCTATTATGTTGGAGTTAAGTCGTATCGCTTCTCATTTGTTATGGCTTGGCCCTTTTATGGCAGATATTGGGGCACAGACCCCTTTCTTCTATATTTTTCGAGAACGAGAGTTAGTATATGACTTGTTCGAAGCTGCTACCGGTATGCGCATGATGCATAATTATTTTCGTATCGGAGGAGTAGCTGCTGATCTACCTCATGGCTGGATAGATAAATGTTTGGATTTTTGCGATTATTTTTTAACCGGGGTTGCTGAATATCAAAAGCTTATTACGAGGAATCCTATTTTTTTAGAACGAGTTGAAGGCGTAGGCATTATTGGCGCAGAAGAAGCACTAAATTGGGGTTTATCGGGCCCAATGCTACGAGCTTCCGGAATACAGTGGGATCTTCGTAAAATTGATCGTTATGAGTGTTACGACGAATTTGATTGGGAGATTCAATGGCAAAAAGAAGGGGATTCATTAGCTCGGTATTTAGTACGAATCAGTGAAATGACAGAATCCATAAAAA